TGACTAATATATTAGAATATTTAGTGTCGGGCTACTTTTCATAAATTTTTAATAGGGACTTTCAGGCCAATTGGCGGATGCAATAAATAAAGATTGATATATATATATATATATATATATATAATGTGGATGCCAATTTATACCGCAACTTGTTGGTTCACGCGTTCTTGAGTCCTCCTTGGTTTAGGGGTTTGACAAGGAAAACAGGATTCGCTGAGCGTAGGGGGGTAGGGGGGTTTGTCGCGCGAAAACCAAAAAAGGGGGCACTATATAAGGATAAGTTGAACAAGAGATGAATATGTTATGCACTTGACTTAAAAATATGTGGTTCTTAAATTATGTCTTACAATAATTAATATTTATTATCACATACAAGGAATATGTTCCACCTTAGAATAACATTTGAATTTGCACTCTGGGATGTCAAATGAAATGAAAAAAGAGAAAAAATACGTTATGCATATAAGAGAATGCTCGGCATGGTGGGTAATGAGACATATGTACTACACCATTAATCAAATGCCAGTATAATTATCCGAGGGTGGAATACTACAGTTATATGTTCCTGAAATAGGAACCAGATGCCAGTAATAGTTCACAGTGTGCAACCCCCACATTTGTTGTCCCTGATTCTATCATGCATGATGTACCTTTATATAAATTAGTTGGGGTTTCTTACTACATTAATATGGTTGAATGGGATTTTAGTTGTTTATTTCAAGGAAAAATTTGAGGTCAAATTTTTAGGGATTAATATATTACTCAACTTAAAATAATATTATTTTGAGTTTTAATATTATGCTTATGCATACCTTAATATTTAGTACTTGCTTTGTGGTTAATATAATAGAATGGTGATAATACATATATGTACTAATACATTAATGTAATATTATGCATATTATGTACTAAACCATAAGGGGTGGTTTAACCCCAGAAAATAGTTTAGTTTAGAATTCTGGCTTTGGGAGCCAGTGGTGGGAGTTAAAATCTCCCTTTTCTGGGCGCTAGGGAGGAATTTAACCTCCGATCTTCGGATTACAAGACCGATGCTTTTAGACTAAGCTACTAGGGCAAGCTCATTCTAGTGCTTTATTTTCTAACCATCCTGCTAGTGGAATAAAGACAAGGAATAGTGCAAAGTATAATACAGACGCGACCTGTCCAATAATGATAAAGGGGTGCTCTACTGGCATGCCCCCGATTCACGTTAGGATAATCATGTCTGCGATCAGAGTTCAGAATAGGAATTGGGTGATTGGGCGGAATGTTAGTCCTCGTTGCTTTGAGGTGTGCAGCAGCGGTACCACCATTAATACTAGGATAGAAAATAGTAGCGCAAGGACACCTCCAAGTTTATTAGGGATCGACCGCAGGATGGCGTAGGCAAACAGGAAATACCACTCCGGTTGAATATGTGGTGGGGTGACTAGGGGGTTCGCGGGGGTGAAGTTTTCTGGGTCTCCTAGCAGGTTGGGGGAGAATAATGCTAGTAGTGTAAGAGCTAGAAGTATGACTACAAACCCAAGTAAGTCCTTGTACGTGAAGTATGGGTGAAAAGAGATTTTATCCGCGTCTGAGTTTAGCCCAATTGGGTTGTTTGACCCTGTTTCGTGAAGAAATAGGAGATGCAAGACGGTTGTGGCGGCAATGACAAATGGTAGCAGGAAGTGAAATGCAAAGAATCGTGTTAATGTAGCATTATCTACTGAGAACCCGCCTCAAATTCATTGAACTAGTATGTCGCCCATGTATGGTACGGCGGACAGAAGGTTTGTAATCACTGTGGCCCCTCAAAAAGATATTTGACCTCATGGGAGGACGTAGCCGACAAAGGCCGTCATCATAACTAGTAATAGGAGATATACGCCAATGTCTCAGGTTTCTTTATAGAGATAAGATCCGTAGTATAGGCCTCGGGCAATATGTATGTAGATACAGATAAAGAAGAATGATGCTCCGTTAGCGTGGATGTTGCGGATCAGTCAGCCGTAATTCACGTCCCGGCAGATGTGGGTGACTGATGAGAATGCGGTGGAGATATCCGAGGTGTAATGCATGGCCAGGAATAGGCCGGTTAGGATTTGAGTGGCCAAGCATAATCCCAGAAGGGACCCAAAGTTTCACCACACTGAAATGTTGGATGGTGCTGGTAGGTCAACCAGTGCGTCATTAGCAATTTTGATAAGGGGATGTGTTTTTCGTAGGCTTGCCATAATGGTTCTTGTAGTTGAATAACAACGGTGGTTCTTCAAGTCATTGGTCTCGGTTAAAGTCTGAGCAAGAATTATGACCTATTTCATGTTTCTGTTATTAATAGCTTTGGTTGTGGGCTTAGTCGCTGTTGCTTCTAACCCTACGCCTTATTTCGCTGCACTTGGTTTAGTGGTTGCGGCTGGGGTTGGGTGTGGAGTTTTGGTTGGCCATGGGGGCTCTTTTCTATCATTGGTTCTTTTCTTAATCTACCTGGGGGGAATGCTCGTAGTTTTTGCCTACTCGGTGGCTTTGGGAGGTCATCCCTTTTCCGAAGCTTGGTGTAGTCGGTCCATGCTGGGGTATGTGGTAGTCTATCTATTAGGGGTAGGTCTAGCGGCGGGAGTATTTCTGGGCGGCTGATATGAAGGTCCATGGCTAGTTGTGGATGAGTTAGAAGAAGTTTCTGTCGTGCGGTGTGACATGAGTAGTGTGGCTGCGATGTATTCATCCAGCGAGCCTAGTTTGGTTATTTGTGAGTGAGTGCTACTCTTAACCTTATTTATCGGGCTAGAGCTCACCCTTGGGATAAGTCGCGGGACTCTTCGTGCAGTTTAAACGAGGGCGGGGATAATGGCTAATACTAGAGTGAGGAGGAAGATGATTAAGTATGTTTTGATTATTCCTTGTGAGATATCATTTGTGACTTTTGCCATGGTTATTTGTGTTAGTGCCAGGCCTTTTGGCCCAAGGGCTTCGAGTCACGTTTTGTCGAGCTGGGTGGCGGATGATTGCCCCAGGGTGAGTTTGAGTTTAGGAAGGAGCCGGTGAGTGATTGCAGGGAAGAACCCCAGCATATTTGAGAAATGATGTGTAGGAATTATAGGGGTAATTTTCACTTGCTTGCTTGTCATGTTGGCTAGTTTTATGGCTACTAGTAGGCCTACAATTGTTACTAGGAGGGCTGCCATTTTTAGGGTGGTTGGTATTGTCATAATTGGTGTTTTTATTGGTGGAAAGTTTTGTGTGATGATAAGTCCCGCGACGATGCTCCCTCAGGCAAGCCGCTTGATGGAGTTAATTACCAGCGGGTTATTTTCATTAATGGGAGGCAGGGATAGGAATCGTGGGGTTCCTATGACCACGAAGTACACTAGTCGGAAACTATATACTGCGGTGAATGATGTGGCGACTAGCGTTAGGGTTAGGGCTCAGGCGTTTAGATAAGAGGTGTTTAGGGCTTCAATAATTGCTTCTTTTGAGAAAAATCCCGCCAGGAATGGGGTCCCCGTCAGGGCTAGGCTGCCAATTGTGAAGTAGGTTGAGGTGGCGGGCATGATATTAAATAGGCCCCCCATTTTTCGGATATCTTGCTCGTCGTTTAGGCTATGGATGATTGACCCCGAGCATAGGAATAGTATGGCCTTGAAAAAGGCGTGGGTGCAGATGTGGAGGAAAGCTAGTTGTGGTTGGTTTAGCCCAATCGTGACCATTATTAGGCCCAATTGACTTGATGTTGAGAAAGCTACAATTTTTTTGATATCATTTTGGGTCAGGGCGCAAGTGGCTGTAAATAGGGAGGTTAGTGCTCCAAGGCAAAGACAGGTTGTTAGGACCAGTTGGTTGTTTTCCATAAGGGGGTGAAGGCGAATTAGTAGGAAGATTCCTGCTACAACCATAGTGCTTGAGTGGAGTAGGGCGGATACTGGCGTAGGGCCCTCTATGGCGGACGGGAGTCAGGGGTGAAGGCCAAATTGGGCTGATTTTCCTGTTGCCGCTAAGGCAAGTCCTATTAGAGGGATTGTTATGTCGAAGTTTTTTGACAAGGTAAAAATTTGTTGAATTTCCCAGGAGTTGAGGTTTATTGCGAGCCAGGCCATGGTTATAATTAATCCGATATCCCCCACCCGGTTATAAATGACGGCCTGGAGGGCCGCCGTGTTGGCGTCTGCCCGCCCGTGTCATCACCCAATGAGTAAAAAGGATATGATCCCCACCCCCTCCCAGCCGATAAATAGTTGAAATATATTATTAGCTGTGACTAAAATAATTATAGCTACTAAGAACGTGAGCAGGTATTTAAAGAACCGGTCAATGTTGGGGTCGGAGTGCATATATCATAGTGCAAATTCTAGAATTGATCAGGTAACGTATAGGGCAATAGGGACGAAGATTAGGGAGTAATGGTCAAATTTGAAGCTGATGTTTACGTCAAACGTTTGGGTGTTTATTCATTGTCAATTTGTAATGATGCCCTCTGTTTTCAGATTAAGGAAGATCATAAGTGGCAAAAGGCTGACAAAGAATGCGGAGCTAACAGCAGTTTTGGTTGTTTCTGCTATGTTGGACCCTTGTTGGTTGGGGTTCAGTGTGGTGAGTAGCGGATAAGCTAAAATGAAGAAGATCAGGAGGAGTGATGAGTGTATAATTAGTGTCATTTTAGCTTCCACTTGGATTTGCACCAAGAGTTTTTGGTTCCTAAGACCAACGGATGAACTGTTATCCTTTGAAAGCGCAAGGAAGCCGTGGATTTTAACCTCGGGGCGTAAGGATTAGCAGTGCTTACTATTTCAGTCCCTCCTTGGTGAGTAAGGGGGTTTTAGCCCCTATCTTTAGAATCACAATCTAATATCTTGATTAAACTATACTTACAATAGCACCACCCTCATATGAGTTCTGGTTTTGTTATCAGGAGGAGGACGGGAATTAGGTGTAAGGTCATTAGCAGGTGTTCTCGGGTGTGAAATGGTTGAAGTCCCGTGATGTGATTTGGTGTTGGGCCTCGTTGTGATATGAGGAATATGTATAAGGAGTAGCCAGCTGTAATTAATGTCCCTAGTCCGGTAAGCAGAATTGTTCATGGGGATCAGCTAAATAATGTTGTGATGATCATGAGTTCCCCTATTAAGTTAGGCAGCGGGGGGAGTGCGAGGTTGGCTAGGTTGGCGATGAATCATCATACCGCGGCTAGCGGAAAAATCACTTGTAGTCCTCGGGCAAGGACTATTGTTCGGCTATGAGTTCGTTCGTATGCTGTATTGGCTAGGCAGAATAATGCTGAGGATACCAGTCCGTGGGCAATTATTAAAATGATTGCTCCTGAGAATCCTCACGGGGTTTGGATTAGGATCCCTCCTGCCACTAGCCCCATATGACTTACAGATGAGTAGGCAATTAGTGATTTTAGGTCTGTTTGTCGAAGGCAGATTGATCCGGTTATAATAATGCCTCAGAGGGCCAAGATGATGAACGGATAGGCCAGTTCTTTTGATAGGGGGTCCAGCATCATTATCATACGTATTATCCCGTACCCGCCAAGTTTTAGTAGAACCGCTGCTAGTACTATAGATCCTGCTACGGGGGCTTCTACGTGCGCTTTTGGTAGTCACAGATGAACGCCATATAGCGGTATTTTAACTAAAAATGCGATTAGGCAGCCGGCCCATCAAATTATGTGACCTCAGGAGTCGAGTTTTAGGGGTTGTGAGTACTGGAGCACTAATATTGACAATGTTCCAGTAGACTGTTGAAGGAGAAGTAGGGCGACCAGAAGCGGGAGGGATCCCGCCAGCGTATAGAATAGGAAGTAGGTCCCTGCATTAAGTCGTTCGGTTTGGTTTCCTCACCGGGTAATGATAATAAGGGTCGGAATGAGGGTGGCTTCAAACATAATATAAAATATAATGATCTCTGTGGCGCCGAATGCTATAATTAAGAAAGTTTGTAGTGAGGCAAGGAGTATAATATATGAGCGCTGTCGGCCAATCGGTTCGGGGTTGATGTGATTTTGGCTGGCTAGGATCATGAGTGGGAGTAACCAGCACGTTAATACCAGAAGGGGGGTTGATAGTGGGTCCGTGGCTAGGAATATGTTGGAGGAGGCCCATCCGGTTTCGGATGTTCATTTTAGTCATGTTAGACTGATGAGGGCAATCAGGAGGCTATGTGCGGTTGTGGTTGTCCATAGCCATTTAGGGGAAGTAAGTCAAATTGTTGGGAATAGCATAATTGTGGGGATTAATACTTTTAGCATTGTAGAAGATTAAGGTTTTGTAGACGGTCGGTGCCGTGGGTGCGGGCGGTGGCAACTAATAGTGCCAGACCGGTGCTTGCTTCCCAAGCAGAGAAGGCCAAGAGCAGTATAGGGGCTGTTGAGAATCCTGTGGACTCGAACTGTAGTGCTCATAAGGCCAGCGCGATAAATAGGGATAATATTATTCCTTCTAAGCATAGGAGTGCGGAGAGTAGATGGGTTCGGTGGAATGCTAGTCCTATTATACCTAAAATAAATGCTGAGCTAAAGCTGAAATGTACGGGGGTCATGAGGGAGTCGTGGAATTAAACCACGATTTTCTGAGCCGAAATCAGAGGTCTTATTTTGGACTAACCCCCTATTCTGCTCATTCTAAGCCGCCTTGAGTTCATTCGTAAATTAGTCCTAGGGTCAGTAAAATTAGGACTGTTGTGGCTCAAAAGAATGTTCCGGTGGGGTTGTGGAGTTGGCCTCCTCATGGTAGTGGGAGGAGGAGGGCAATTTCTAGGTCAAAGAGGAGAAATAGGATTGCCACTAGGAAGAAGCGTAGGGAAAATGGTAGGCGGGCGGATCCCATCGGGTCAAACCCGCACTCATATGGTGATAATTTTTCTGCATCGGGGGTTATTTGCGGCAATCACAAAGACACGATTGCTAGAATTAAGGATAGGGTTATTGTAATAATTAATATGGTTATAATTATATTCATTATCTTTCCTTGGGGTTTAACCGAGACTGTGTGATTGGAAGTCACTTGTACTAACTTTAATACTAGAAAGATTATGAGCCTCATCAATAGATAGACACGTAGAGGAATAGTCATACTACGTCGACGAAGTGTCAGTATCAGGCAGCGGCTTCAAAGCCAAAATGGTGTTCAGATGTAAAGTGGTATTGAATTTGACGCAGAAGACATACTGCCAAGAAGGTTGATCCAATAATGACGTGTAGCCCATGGAATCCTGTGGCCACGAAGAATGTTGAGCCGTAGACTCCGTCTGCGATTGTGAAGGGTGCTTCATAATATTCTATGGCTTGGAGTGCAGTAAAATAGAATCCTAGTAGAATAGTTAATGTTAAAGACTGAATGGCTTGTTTTCGTTCCCCCTCCATAATGCTGTGGTGGGCCCATGTTACTGTGACCCCTGATGCTAGTAGTACGGCTGTGTTGAGGAGTGGTACTTCAAAGGGGTCTAGTGGGGTAATTCCCGTAGGGGGTCAGCATCCTCCTAGCTCTGGTGTTGGTGCTAAGCTTGAGTGGTAAAAGGCTCAAAAGAACCCGAGGAAAAAGAATACTTCGGAGGTGATAAATAGAATTATCCCGTATCGTAATCCTTTTTGTACTGGGGGTGTGTGGTGGCCTTGGAAGGTCCCCTCTCGGATAACATCACGTCATCACTGGTATATGGTGAGAAGTAGGAGAACTATTCCTAAAGTTATAAGTGTTGTTGAGTGAAAGTGAAATCAGATTGCTAAACCGGATGTTATTAGTAGGGCAGCGATAGCTCCGGTCAGTGGTCATGGGCTTGGGTCAACTATATGATAGGCATGTGCTTGGTGGGCCATTAAACGTTTTCTTGTAAATAAAGACTTAGAAGAAGTACAAATACATAGGCTTGGATCATTGCCACTGCAACCTCTAATAATGTAAGTAGAAAGAGTACGGCAGCAGTTAAGATTGCTACTGTTGGCATTATTGGCAGAAGAACAAATACGGCTGTGGCGATGAGTTGAATTAACAGGTGGCCCGCGGTTAGGTTGGCTGTGAGTCGAACCCCCAGGGCTAGTGGTCGGATAAACAGGCTAATTGTTTCGATAATAATTAATACAGGGATCAGTGGAATGGGTGTTCCCTCTGGCAGGAGGTGTCCTAAGGCGACTGTTGGTTGATTTCGTATCCCGATGATCACTGTAGCGAGCCATAGTGGCACGGCAAATCCCATATTGAGCGATAGTTGTGTTGTAGGCGTAAAGGTATATGGGAGTAGGCCTAGCATGTTAGTTGTAATTAAGAAGATTATTAATGAGGCTAGTAATAGCGCTCACTTATGTCCTTCTACATTCAGTGGCAGTATTAGTTGGTTTGTGAATCGATTAATAAATCACCCTTGAATTGTAATAAGTCGGTTACTAATTCACCGAGATGAGGGGGTTGGGTAGAGTACTCAGGGGAGTGCAATTGCGATCGCAATTAATGGAATTCCCAGATATGATGGGCTTGCAAATTGGTCGAAGAAGCTTACTATCATGGTCAGTCTCAGGACTCAGTCTTGTGTTTTTCAGCACTTACTGGGGTTGGTTCATTTGGTGAAATATGGTTCAAGATTTTAGTTGGAATAATAGTTAAGAAAATTAATCAGGAAAACACTAAAATTGCGAATCAAGGGCCGGGGGTTAATTGTGGCATTTCACTAGAGGTGGTTAGGAATCACCAATCTTTGGCTTAAAAGGCCAATGCTTTGTCCAATATTTAGCTTCCTAGCGAGGCGTCTTCTAGTATTAGTGAAGATCAGTTTTCAAAGTGTTCTAGCGGGACTGCTTCAACTACGATAGGTATAAAGCTGTGGTTGGCCCCGCAGATTTCAGAGCACTGTCCATAAAATACTCCTGGGCGGGAGGCGATAAAGGCGGTTTGATTAAGTCGTCCTGGGACTGCGTCCATTTTTACACCCAGGGATGGAACAGTTCAGGAGTGTAGTACGTCTTCGGCAGACACTAAAACACGAATTGGGGATTCTATTGGGACAACCATTCGGTGATCTGTTTCTAGAAGTCGGAATTGTCCGGGGGCAAGGTCTTGGGTTGGTACTATATAAGAGTCAAAGCCCAGATTTTCATAATCTGTGTACTCGTAGCTCCAGTATCATTGATGTCCTATCGCTTTAATTGTCAGGTGGGGGTCATTAATTTCGTCTATAAGATAAAGAATGCGCAGGGAGGGTAAGGCAATTAGTACTAAAATAACAGCTGGTAGAATAGTTCATACAATTTCGATTTCTTGAGAGTCTAAAATATATTTATTAGTAAGCTTGGTAGATACCATTGCAACAATAATATATAATACTAAGGTGCTAATTAGGAATACAATTATTAATGCATGGTCGTGGAAGTGAAGAAGTTCTTCTATAACGGGTGATGCCGCGTCTTGGAATCCTAGTTGTGTTGGATGTGCCATTAAGCTTTGGGCTTAAGACATGCAGGGATCTAACCTACAATCCCACCTTGACAAGGTGGTGTAATTTACATTTTACTAATGTCTTTAGAAGAAAGTGACAGAGTGGTCATGTGGCTGGCTTGAAACCAGCATATGGGGGTTCAATTCCTCCCTTTCTCGTTAATTTGATTGAATTTGAACAAATGCTGGCTCCTCGTATGTGTGGTAAGGAGGGGGGCAGCCGTGAAGTCATTCTACGTTTGTTATTGTTAATTCTACAGATAATACTTCTCGTTTAGCGGCAAAGGCTTCTCATAAGATAAATAGGAACATAATAACCGCTACTAAAGAAATTAATGATCCGATGGATGACACTGTATTTCACAGGGCATAGGCATCTGGGTAGTCAGAGTACCGTCGTGGCATGCCCGCTAGTCCCAGGAAATGTTGCGGGAAGAATGTAAGATTAACTCCAATAAACATAACTCCGAAGTGAATTTTTGTTCAGGTGCTGTGAAGGGTATACCCGGTTAGTAGGGGGAATCAGTGCACAAAGGCTGCTATAATGGCAAATACAGCACCCATCGATAGTACGTAATGGAAGTGTGCAACCACGTAGTAAGTGTCATGAAGGACAATATCAAGTGATGAGTTAGATAGGACAATTCCTGTGAGCCCTCCCACTGTAAATAGGAAAATGAACCCGAGGGCCCATAGCATAGGTGTTTCTCATTTGATTGACCCCCCATGGAGTGTGGCTAATCAGCTAAATACTTTTACACCTGTTGGGATCGCGATAATTATTGTTGCAGATGTAAAGTATGCACGAGTGTCTACGTCCATTCCGACAGTAAACATGTGGTGGGCTCACACAATAAACCCTAGAAGGCCAATAGCCATCATAGCTCAGACCATTCCCATATACCCGAATGGTTCTTTTTTGCCTGAGTAGTAGGCTACAACGTGAGAAATAATTCCGAATCCTGGAAGGATAAGAATATAAACTTCGGGGTGTCCAAAGAATCAGAATAAGTGTTGGTAAAGGATCGGGTCCCCTCCTCCTGCCGGGTCAAAGAATGTGGTGTTGAGGTTTCGATCTGTTAGGAGTATTGTAATCCCAGCAGCTAAGACAGGTAATGAGAGGAGAAGTAGCACGGCGGTTACGAGGACGGATCATACGAATAGGGGTGTTTGGTATTGGGAGATGGCTGGAGGTTTCATATTAATAGTTGTGGTGATGAAATTGATTGCCCCTAGAATTGATGAAATGCCTGCTAAATGGAGGGAGAAAATTGTTAGGTCTACTGATGCTCCTGCGTGAGCTAGGTTCCCTGAAAGGGGCGGGTATACTGTTCACCCTGTTCCGGCCCCGGCTTCAACACCAGAAGAAGCCAGTAGCAGTAGGAATGATGGGGGCAGTAGTCAGAAGCTTATGTTATTTATTCGTGGGAATGCTATGTCAGGGGCTCCAATTATTAGTGGTACAAGTCAGTTTCCAAACCCTCCAATAAGAATGGGCATTACTATAAAGAAAATTATTACGAAGGCGTGAGCAGTAACGATTACATTATAAATTTGGTCATCACCTAGAAGCGACCCGGGTTGGCTTAGTTCAGCCCGAATGAGGAGGCTTAAGGCGGTTCCTACTATTCCGGCTCAGGCACCAAATACAAGATAAAGGGTACCAATGTCTTTGTGGTTAGTAGAGAAGAATCAGCGCGTGATTGCCACAGGTAGGGTGGCCGAGTGCTTAGGCGGTGGGTTGTAGCCCCGAAGACAGAGGTTTAAGTCCTCTTCCTATCAGCCCCGTGGTGAAGAACACATTGGATTGCAAATCCGAAGACGTAGATTAATACTCTGCCGGGGCTTTTCCCGCCTCACTGAGGCAGGCGGCGGGAAAAGTAGATGGATGCTCGCTGGCTTGAGCGCTTAGCTGTTAACTAAGAGTTTGTAGGATCGAGGCCTTCCCATCTAGTAAGGCCTTAGCTTAATTAAAGCGTCTGATTTGCAATCAGGAGATGTAAGTTAATCCCTTGTAGGCCTTAATCAGGGACTAGAAGATTTTCACTTCTACTTAGAGCTTTGAAGGCTTTTGGTCTAATATTATCCTAAGTCCCTAGGCGGTTAGTATTAGGATGGCTGGGGTAATTGGCAGTAACCCCAGGGTAGACACGATAAACAAAGCCAGGGGTAAGGAGACTTGGGTCGTTTGGGTCCGTCAGGGGGTAGTTGAGTTGGTTGTGTTGGGAGAGACGGTTAGTGTTATTGCGTAACATAGTCGTAAGTAGAAGTACAGGCTAATTAGTGCGGTTAGAGCTATAGTTGTGGCGATGAGGGGAAGGTCCTGTTTCGCTAACTCCTGCAGGATCATTCATTTCGGCATAAATCCTGTGAGTGGCGGGAGGCCTCCCAGTGAGAGCAGAACCAGGGCAGTTGTTGATGCTAATACAGGGCTTTTCGATCAGGTTGTTGTGAGTGTGCTGATTTTGGTTGCCAGTGACATCTTTAGGGTCAGGAATGCTGCGGAGGTCATAATAATATATGTTCCTAGTGCAATCAGGGTGAGCTGGGGGGCGTATTGGATTACAATAATTATCCATCCTATGTGGGCGATCGAAGAATAGGCTAGGACTTTTCGCAGCTGGGTTTGGTTTAGCCCTCCCCATCCGCCCACTAATGTGGACGCGGCTCCTAATAGTGTCAGTAGTAGCGGGTCAATGGTTTGTGCTGTTTGGATAATCAGTGCGAATGGGGCAAGTTTTTGTCAGGTGGAGAGGATCAGGCCCGTGAGCAGATCTAATCCTTGCAGAACTTCTGGCATTCAGAAGTGTACTGGTGCGAGTCCAATTTTAAGTGCCAGAGCGGCTATAAATATTGTACTGGCGACGGGGTTTGACAGGTCGTTGATGCTCCATTCTCCTGTTGCTCAGGCATTTGTTGTGCTCGCAAATAGGATTATTGCCGCCGCAGTGGCTTGGGTTAAGAAGTATTTTGTAGTTGCTTCTACTGCACGGGGGTGATGATGTTGCGCTATTAGGGGGGTGATTGCCAGTGTATTGATTTCTAGGCCCATTCAAGCCAGAAGTCAATGAGAGCTAGCAAAGGTTAGGGTAGTTCCTAGTCCTAGGCTGGATAATAGGATTGCAAGTACGTATGGATTCATTGGCGGAGGAGGGATTTTAACCGTCATGTTCGGGGTATGGGCCCGAAAGCTTCATTAGCTGACCCTGCCCATAGAAAGTGGTGTAAAGGAAGCACCAAGAGTTTTGATCTCTTGAGTATGGGTTCAATTCCCTTCTTTCTAGGAACTGAGGGGATTTTAACCCCTGTAAGTCACTCTATCAAAGTGATCCTTGGGTGCTCAGGCACAGTTCCCCAGTTACAGTTGTGGGGGGAGCCCCGCCAGCGCGATTGGCAGGGCGGTGTGCCATAGCACGAAGGCGAGTGTGAGGGGGAGGAAATTTTTTCAGACTAGGTGTATTAGCTGGTCATATCGGAATCGTGGGTACGAGGCCCGTACTCATAGGAATACGACGGACAGGAGTGCGGCTTTGGTCATAAGGTTAATTGTTGCAAGTTCCGGGATGCTAGGGATATGTGAGGCTCCCAGGAATAGTACGGCTGAGAGGGTGTTTATCAGAAGGATGTTAGCGTATTCGGCCAGGAAAAATAGGGCGAAGGGCCCCCCTGCATATTCTACATTAAAACCAGATACTAGTTCTGATTCTCCCTCTGTGAGATCAAACGGCGCTCGGTTTGTCTCGGCTAGTGTTGAGATATATCATATTGCAGCCAAGGGCCAGGCGGGTACAAGCAATCAAATGCTTTCTTGGGTAACATTAAATGTCTGTAGGGTATACCCGCCTGAAAAAATAATTACGGAGAGGAGGATTAGTCCCAGGCTGACTTCATAGGAGATTGTTTGGGCCACGGCCCGGAGGGCCCCAATTAATGCATACTTTGAATTAGATGCTCAGCCCGACCCAAGGATTGAGTACACCGCAAGGCTTGATAGGGCCAGGATGAACAAGATCCCTAAATTGAGATCAGTTACTGGGTGAGGTATAGGTATTGGTGCCCACAGGGTTATGGCCAGGGTTAGTGCAAGCATTGGGGCGGCTAGAAATAGGAACGGAGATGATGTGGACGGGCGAACGGGTTCTTTAATGAATAGTTTTACACCGTCGGCGATGGGTTGTAGCAGTCCATAGGGTCCTACCACATTTGGCCCTTTTCGTAGTTGTATATATCCTAGCACTTTTCGTTCAATCAGTGTCAGAAAGGCCACTGCCAGGAGTACTGGGACAATGTAGGCCAGGGGATTGATCAGATGTGTAATTAGGATGTTTAGCATAACTGGGAAGAGGATTTGAACCTCTGGCTAAAAGGGCTTAGGCCTTTCGCAATTTACCATGCTCTGCCACCCCAGTATGTCCTTATTTTGGCCGGCTGGGATTTTGGCTCTCCCTTTACTTTATTTATTTGTTTTCATAAATTAGGGGTGGGGCGTGCTTTAAGTATGGGCCCCTCTTTTCCGATCCTTTCGTACTAGGAAAAGTAGCGTTACAGATAGAAACTGACCTGGATTGCTCCGGTCTGAACTCAGATCACGTAGGACTTTAATCGTTGAACAAACGAACCCTTAATAGCGGCTGCACCATTAGGATGTCCTGATCCAACATCGAGGTCGTAAACCCCCTCGTCGATATGGACTCTGGGAGAGGATTGCGCTGTTATCCCTAGGGTAACTTGGTTCGTTGATCGGCTTTGTTGCCGGATCATGTTTGGTCAGATGTTCTGCGGCTTAGAGATGTCTCTCTTAGCTTTAGGAAGTTTTCCCAGTCCACTTGGAGTCTTTTCTTTCCTCCGTGGTCGCCCCAACCGAAGGTAAAATATCATATTCCACAAGGTTTTTGCTTTTTATTAAGTTGCTTGACGTGGTTGAGTTTTGTACCTTAAGCTCCAAAGGGTCTTCTCGTCTTGTATTATTATACCCGCTTCTGCACGGGTAGATCAATTTCACTGACTTGAAAGGGGAGACAGTTAAGCCCTCGTTTAGCCATTCATACAGGTCTCTATTTAAAAGACAAGTGATTGCGCTACCTTTGCACGGTCAAAATACCGCGGCCGTTGAACTTGTGGTCACTGGGCAGGCTGGACCTCCTATACTTGGTTATGTTGCAGGAGGCGATGTTTTTGGTAAACAGGCGAGGCTTGCGTTTGCCGAGTTCCTTCCTTTTCTTTTAGTCTTTCCTTTAATGGCACTCCAGTGTAGGGGTAACGATGGTTTAGTTGTGTGGTTTTCTTGGCTTATTTGTAGTTCACATTGCTCTCTTGGGTTGAGTTCGTTAATTGCCAATGGTGGGTCCGATTTGGCTTACACTTGTGCTTGGAGAAGGGCAGGCCTTCTTGTTACTCATTTTAGCATAGTCTCTTCCATGTAGGCATGGATTGGCCTAATAGTATTTAGGGGAATAAGATTTTTTGTCAGGATAATAAACTTCTTTCTGTCTGAGCTTTAACGCTTTCTGTTTAGGTGGCTGCTTTTAGGCCCACTAGAACAGTATATTTTATGTATTATGATCTTTATCCTCCTGTAAAGGTTGTGTCCTTTGTTAAAGGGGCTGTACCCCCTTCAACTAACTCTCGTGTATTTCTCTTAGTCTTATTTATATCTTGATCGGAGGAGTGCGAGGCTGAACTTCTATTCATTTCTTAGGCAACCAGCTATCACCAGGTTCGGTAGGTCTGTCACTTCTACCCGGAGTTCTTCCCACTCTTTTGCCACAGAGACGGGTTGGCCCTTAATAGGCTGTCTCGGGGTAGCTCACTTGGTTTCGGGGTTTCAAACTAAAGGTCTCTTTGCTTGGGTGTACTGGCTAAATCATGATGCAAAAGGTACAAGATTTAATCTTTGCTTTTTTGTGCTTATATGGGTTGTTTCATTTCTCTTTCAGCTTTCCCTTGCGGTACTATTTCTATTGCTTTGGTAGGACCTTTTCCGTCTCCCGTACTCAGGTAAAAGAATGGTTTAGTTTTTGGTGTTGGGCTTATTTTATTTTATTTACATTGTCTAGTTATTGGGTGGTCAAGCTAGCTGTTTGGCTCAGGGTGATCCAGTTTGCATGGATGTCTTCTCGGTGTAAGTGAGATGCTTGACTGACTCAGCCACGCCCTGGGTTTGATCCAAGTGCACCTTCCGGTACACTTACCGTGTTACGACTTGCCTCCCCTTGTCAGTGCTAACATATTAGGTATTTTCGATGCGTTTAGACAGGGGAGAGTGACGGGCGGTGTGTACGCGTCTCAGAGCCGGGTTCAAAGGGACACTCTATTTCCCTTTTACTATTAAATCCTCCTTCAAGCACTGTTTCATGGTGCATGTTCGTAATATTCTATAAATAGAAAATGTAGCCCATTTCTTCCCACCTCATACGCTACACCTCGACCTGACGTTCTGGGCTGTGCCCATCTTGCTTACTTTTATACCCTTCACAGGGTAAGCTGACGACGGCGGTATATAGGCTGGGGTGACTAGAAGTGGTGAGGTTAAACGGGGGTTATCGGTTCTAGAACAGGCTCCTCTAAGGGGGTCTGAGACACCGTCAGGTCCTTTGGGTTTTAAGCTAATGCTCGTAGTACCCTGGCGGACATCTAATTGTAGTTGGATGTCTGAGTTTACGGCTGAGCATAGTGGGGTATCTAATCCCAGTTTGTTTCTCAGCTTTCGTGGGGTCAGGTTAATTTATTAAAGCTACTTTCGTATATAGGGCCTCGGACACCTAGAAGCGTATGACGGCCAAGGGGCCATTTGGCTTTAAATCTTATTTATCCTTAACCACCCTTTACGCCGTTATAATATCAACTAGGGCCTCTCGTCTAACCGCGGTGGCTGGCACGAGTGTTACCGGCCCTCTTAACACTAACTGAGTCAAGTTTTCACTTATGGCTTAATGTTTATCACTGCTGAATTCCCTTGGGGGTGTGGCTTGGCTAGGCGTCTTGGGCTAATGTTTGTGCCTGATGCCCGCTCCTCGTCCCCGGGAGGGGGGATTGAGGGCATATTCACTGTGCTGCGGAGACTTGCATGTGTAAGTTGGGTTAGAGCTGATAGTAAGGTCGGGACCATGCCTTTGTGCACGCGGAGTTTCTTAGGACTCATCTTAGCATCTTCAGTGCTATGCTTTATATTAAGCTACGCTAGC